GAACATAGGGGAGTAATGCATTGGTATGAATAGAGCAAAAGAGAAAAGAAAAAGTTAGGGGAGTGATGACTCCTATATAGTTTTATACAATCTTTCTCTATTACTCTATTCTTTTTTTTTATTTCCTTAATTTGATTTCGTTTGATTAGAGTGAAAGTGAAACTCCTTAAACCCCCCCGCTTTCTTTAAAATATCCTGAACCGTTTCTGTAGGTTGAGCACCTTTCTCAAGGAAATATAGAATAGCAGGAACATTTAAATAAGTTTGATTCTTTATCGGATCATAAAAACCCACTTTCCGAAGATCTCGCCCTTCTCTTCGGGACCGAACATCAATTGCAACGATTCGATAGACGGCTCATTGGGATAGATGTAAAAAAATAACCCCCCCCCCCTAGAAACGTATAGGAAGTTTTCTCCTCGTACGGCTCGTTAAAAATGATTCTAAGTTCTACTTAATGTTTAATGTATAGGATTACATACAATCACAAATGGGTCTATAAAATGGTTAAATAAATTAGATTTTGATTTAAATCCCCCCTTTTTTTTTAGTCTTACTTCTTAAAAAAAAAGAATTTGTACTCATAACTCAAGTTAGATAACTCTCAAGTGGCTCAAAGGAAAATATTTAAGCATTTCATTTATTGAGTGGTCTTTAAAACCCCTTTTTGTTTCTTTCGTTTCAAATCTATTTGCATTTTTATTATGATCCGATTATGGAAACAATGGAAAAGATCTTTTCTTGTTTTGGGATCCTTTAACCTTTGTTTTAAATCATTAGGTTTAGACATAACTTCGGTGATTCTTAATCCTTTCAAAATGGCAGCAACATACCTTTTTTTGCGATTGATTTCTAGTAAAGAATCATAGAAAAGGTTGATTCTTATGCGATACACTTTGTATGGAAAGATTTTTTTTTTTCAATTCCAAGAAATTTTCTTTTAGATTGGGAACGTAAAACCTTTTCGATTTCTCTATCAACGATATACTTACGAAGTTGTTCCAATTCATTAACCATAGACCCTTGCCCCGGAGAAATGAATCAATACTTTCTACTCGAGCTCCATCATGGACTATTTCCATTACAACCCAATGGGGTTTCTAGCTAAACAGAATAAATGATGTCGAGTCAAGAGCACTTTCATTCTTTCTTATATAAAATGGTGGATGTAAAAATCCACAATGGATCATGTCTTTCAAGTCGCACGTTGCTTTCTACCACATCGTTTCAAACGAAGTTTTACCATAACATTTCTCTAATTTGGAACCGGTATGGAATTGATTCAATTATGGAATCGTGAATAATCATTGGTGCATTCGCTACATCGTAATCTATCGCTTTTCTTCTAGATAGATGGATAGAAATTTTTCTGAAGAGGTTTTAGCACGAATTCAACGTAACCCCAATTTTATTGTATAGTATAAATGCAAGATTTTTTTTAATTATCAAAATTATTATATAATAAAATATAAATAAAAAAGGGAATAACTTAAATTTTTTCGATTCTTATTTTATAAAATAGCTAAAAAAAGGGTTCCTATCTATATCTATCAGATAGATTAAACAATTGTTACTCTTATAGATATTCTATGTTAAATATGGTTAGATATTCAAATTTGTTCTTTCAATTTAAGAGATCATAAAATTTTTGTTTCACAACGAAAAACTGCTCTTACTGAAATAGAACTATAGAGCAATAATAATATATACATATAGACTATGCATTTCCTAGTTTTATATATGTATTTTCATATTTTGTTTAACTTAAGATTCAGTAATCTTTCTATAAGATTGTCATAAAAGAAATAAAGGAAAAAGGAAAGTGAATAAAATGAATGAATTCCTCTATCTCAATTCTGCCCACTCCTTACATCGATTTCTAATTATTCATTAGAGTCAAACACGAAATACCTAAAAGTTCAAATAAAAAATATCGCGTCATTTTATTATTTATTAATGAAATTTGGACAAACAAAGATATTCAACTTAAGACGTCCCCTTTCTAATTCATTTCAATCTACTCTAAAAATTAGATAGGAATCAAAAATCATAAAAAAAAGAAATAAGCATCGCATTCTATTCAATATTAGACCTTTTAACATAAACAGAAAGTTGTTCACAAGAATCTTATTCTACTTATTTTTATAATAATCAAATTTATAGTTAGAGTGGAATATGATCTGGGACGGAAGGATTCGAACCTCCGAATACCGGGATCAAAACCCGTTGCCTTACCACTTGGCCACGCCCCATTTAAATTTTTATTCGACACTAATAAAGAATAGTGCTGGTATTAGTTGATCGTCAATTCTAATTCAAATATCTAATTTAGAGAATAGATTCTTGCTAAGATTTTGATACGTATATATATAGAATAAAATTCCATTTATTGATCATTACATATAATTCAATTAAGATATTGTATGAAAGTCGAATTTCTTCTATTCTATTTGAGAGTGGGAGGGTTTTTGATTGGGTGAATTCAAAGGCAAAGAAGAATTTTTTCTACCTTACTTTCTTCCTTTTGACTTCATATCAATAACTCAATCAAAATGAAATTATCTCCAAGAACAAAATGCCTGTTATGCTTAATATCTTTAGTTTGACCTGTATTAATTCGGCTCTTTATTCGAGTAATTTTGTCTTCGCCAAATTGCCGGAGGCCTATGCTTTTTTGAATCCGATTGTAGATGTTATGCCAGTCATACCTCTGTTTTTTTTTCTCTTAGCCTTTGTTTGGCAAGCTGCTGTAAGTTTTCGCTGAGATCTTTAATATTATCCTAGAAAATTCAGGATTTATTTCGAAGATTTTATCAATTGGATCAAATAAGTCTCACAATAATGAACCCTCAATTCAAAGAAACTCTTGACTAGACGCGATAAATCTAAATCACCCCATTCAGACCCCATTTTGTTTTCCAATGAAAGACACTAATCCTATTAGTATCCGAATCTTCGAGAATATATAATTTTGGGTATGAAATGCAATTTTAATAATGAAAGACTCTTATGACAAAAGAATTTTCATAAATTTTTCTATTTCTAGAAAGCGCCTCATTCATTTCGTGATGTCAAAATAGAATTAGGGTATGTGGTATAAAAACAGACTATCTATTCCCCTTTTTCAAAAAAAAAAATGATCTTGGAGATTGTGTAATGCTTACTCTCAAACTTTTCGTTTATACAGTAGTGATATTCTTTGTTTCTCTCTTCATCTTTGGATTCCTATCTAATGATCCGGGGCGTAATCCTGGACGTGAAGAATAAAATGAAAAATGATTTGAAAATTTTGAAAGATCAATGACATTAAAATATCAAGTCATCGAGGGAGGCGGAAAGAGAGGGATTCGAACCCTCGGTACAAATAACTTGTACAACGGATTAGCAATCCGCCGCTTTCGTCCACTCAGCCATCTCTCCCAATTGAAAAAAAGACTATGTTACATTACACATAAAGTAGGAATTTAAAAAGGCTTTCTTTCTATCTTTTTATTATATAGATTAGATATGTATAACTTTTATCAGTAATTCAATTTAGATAAAGTAAGAGCTAAAAAGATCCAATTGTTTTCATTTTGATCGAAAAGGCACTTTTCTTTTACTCCCGCGCCCGGCCCGGCTAGGTATTGACCTAGTCAGGGCCCTTTGCCAAGTTCTTTTTTTGTTCCAACGAATGATAGATAAAACCCTTTATCGGGTTTGAAAACGGAAAGACTTGTTAGTAAATTGAAACAACTCGAAAGTGTGATTTCTTATTATTTTATTCTTTTTTTTTTTGACTTACTGTGTTTTATATTTTTTTGTAATAAAAAAGAGATATAGAATAAACAAAAAAAGAAAGTTAACACTCTAATTTTCATGATTCGTTTAGGATCCTATTTTGATTACGCCAAATGCCTCTGTTCGACAAAAGATCCATTTGTATACAATAATCACATTGTAGCGGGTATAGTTTAGTGGTAAAAGTGTGATTCGTTCTATTAATCCCCTTAATAGTTAAGGGGTCCCTCGGTTTAATTTAATTTATATTCCGATTAAACACTTTTTTTCTTAAAAGGATTTAATCCTTTACCTCTCAATGACTGATTCGAGGAAAAATAGAAATTCTCGTGATTTGTATCCAAAGGTCAATTGTAAATTGTAAATTGGATTCGAAAATTGCGAAACATAATTATGGAATTGGAAGTATTAATCCAATTTACAAATTATGAATAAAGATCCATGGTTGAAGATAGAAAAGTGGATTTCTAACCGTAACTAAATCTTCAATTTTGAGTTGATAGAGAATAAATTGAAGCAAAATAGCTATTAAATGATGACTTTGATTTACTAGAGACATCGACATATTGTTTTAGCTCGGTGGGAACAAAGTACTTTTCCTAAGGATTTTTTGAAATAGAAATAAAGAACGAAGGAATTAGAAAGATTGTTACAATTATCTTATTCTAGCGGGATCATCTAAAAAGCAAGTCTTTTTGAATTCAATGTATTCAGACAAAAAAGCTAACATAGATGTTATGGGTAGAATTTTCATTCACATCTTTTCGATCTTTAGATCTAGGAATTTATCCATCTTCCATAAAGGAGCCGAATGAAACCAAAGTTTCATGTTCGGTTTTGAATTAGAGACGTTAAAAATGTTGAATTGAATCGGCGTCGACTATAACCCCTAGCCTTCCAAGCTAACGATGCGGGTTCGATTCCCGCTACCCGCTTTAGACCCTCTCTTATCGAATTCATATATTCATTCTTTATATTTCTTCCTATTACTAGTAATATTAATTAATAATTAAGAAAGAAATATAAAGAATGAATATATAAAACTCTTACTTATATATTTATATTCGCTATTTTCATTCTCTCTATATTAATTAATAATTCATGCATGATTTAATTAAATATACAATTCCTAAAAATATCTCACATACAATCTTATTCTTTTTTTTTTTCAAACAAGAGGCAAAATTGAAATGAATGAAAGGCGTCCATTGTCTAATGGA